CCAAAGAGATTCGGCTTTGCGCTATAGTTAGCTCAGCACCAATCAAGAATCCCCAAGGAATTCCAAGAATTCTTGGTATACATTTGTTCCAACTCTCAACCCTCTTTTCTAGATTCATGGATATTGAATCAATCGAACGCACTTCTAAGACCTGTTCTACTTTTGGAAGACCCTGTGTTATATCACCAGATCTCGATTTTTCATATATAAATGTAACTAATGTATCTCCTTCGTAAAGGGTTTCCCCATAATGGCCATGAACAGTTGCTCCGGGGGTGGCCAAATAAGGCTTAGCTGATCGTATCACTATCGAGTCAACTTGAACAAGTATAACTTGACCCGATTTGAGGGGCGGTCCATTTTTGGCTATACATACATTTTCACAAATAAACTGTCCAAGACTAATTATTTTAGATGTCTCTGCACAATAATTGTGATGGAGAAAAGACCAATTCAAATTGAATGGATTTAAAATAATGTTACGGCATGGATCGGGATTATAAATTTTTCCATTTTCATCCATTAAATAATATTTTAATTTAATCACTTGAAAAGTCTGTTTTAAATTGTCAAGTTGCAAATATTTAGTTACTAAGATCTGATTATGAGTTATTAAATGGTAAGATGAATAAAAATTCTCAATTGGAAGGCATGTTCCTAAAGGGCCCAATGAATTCCTAATTGGAATTAGGGGATCTTTTTTAATTGATTCTTTTATCACACTGTGATATTTTACATCTTTGAATGGCTCCATTCGAGAACAATTGGCTGCTGACAAAATTATCAACGACTGACATTCCTTATTTCTATTCAACAACGTATGAATAGTTCCTTGAGGTTGGTTAAGAGATTGTTGAATTTTTGCCTTGGAATAGGAATAAATGGCAGAAAAGGGGTTGATATTGGTACAATCTGATCCATTATCAGAGAGCAATCCTGACCCCGACGGATCATTCCTTTTTCCGATATACGAAATAGGGGATTTCACTAAGTTGATTCTTAGGAAATGTCGAATCAAACCATTTGTCCTTATTTCAACAAAAGAAGCACGGGCTTCTTCGCAAGAAGAACTTTTTTTGTCTTGGTTCCAATTCAATACTAAACAAGTCCGAACTAATTGAATACTTGTGTCAGAAATTCCTCGAATCGGTTTGCCATTTCCATAAAGGATATAATTGACAATTCGAAGTTGCACATTATCCCTTTCCTGCAATGGATCCGGTGGAAAAAGGGTTCCTAAATTTATACCGTCCGTTATTTCATATGTGACGACAGGTCGAACTAAAACAAAAAACCTTTTCTTACTAGGTGTAATTCGTTGGACATAGATCCAATTTTTAACTTTTTTGTATTCCTTGGAATTTCTTTTTCCTGTTCCTGGTGGTATCAAAACGCCGGTATGTCTGGATATCTTATCCGTCTCTCCAGGAAAATGGATATCTCCAGAAAAGATTTTCAGTTCAATTCGTTTTTTTTTTCTCTCCACCCGGACCAACCCACCGACTCGGCTTCTTAGATTTAAGGTGATTTGTGTATCGACCCCAACGATACTATTGTTCCGTACCATTATGGAAGAAGATCCGGGCAAGATATGCACCTCTTCAGGAATGAAAAAAAATCGATCTACTTTCATTTGGTATTTTGGCCTAAATTCCTTGACTCCTCGATACTCAATCAAATCCTCTTTTTTGATGACTGAATGCGTTTCTATAGTCCCATATTTAATAATGCCCGAACTCTTTCTTCTGTATCGAGGATCATCGAAATAAGCAAGAATACTATTTCGACGGAAAATACCATTTACGGGGATTTCAATCGAGATACCTGAACAGGGCATTAGTTCATTCTCGAGTTCTTGAATCGAGTGTAGTGGAATGATGAATTTATTTCTTCGCCTTTTTGACAATAAATCAGAATTCCCGTGAAGAATAGGCGAATATACGAGATTATACTGATCAGTACATATGATTCGATTAAGGTCTGAATAATCAGGAATCCTATCTTCTTTTTGACCATAAAAATCCGAACTAAACAATTTCTGCCTCGCCTGATCATTGGTTACTGAGAGGTTAGAAGTATATCTTCGCTTGCCAGAAAGAGAATGCGCATTCATTTGATCCTGATCCTTGTGGATCGAAAGGTAGACTAGACTGGACCTGCACGGCCCTCCTAATAATATCCATAAATGACTTGTTTTTGGTAATAGATGAACATTACCATATGTAAATTCGGGTGCATGATAGACATCGGTACTCCAGTGCATTTCTCCGTCTGAATCAGAATAAATATGTTTTCGAACCTTCTCTTTAAAATTCAAAGTGGATATTCCTGCGCGAATCTCAGCAATTACTTGTTCTGATTCTACATATTGATCGTTTTGAACTAAAAGCAAACTTTTGGGTGGAATATTCACATTATGTAGAATATCTTCACTCTCAATAGTTACATACAAGTCTATAGAACATAGAAAGGCGGGATGCCCATGACGTGTACGTGTCGG